TCCTTTCATTCTTTGACTACTACTATATTTACATTTGAATGAAATATAATCGGATTCAAATATTTCTTAGTTTTTATTGATTCCTGTCAAAAAGAAAGAATTTGAGTATAAGGTCTTCTTTTTTAGTGAGTCTGTTTTTATGTTATTTCGTACTGTCCAATTACCTTTGTTTGTGGGATTATTTTCTCACAACACGAAAGGTAATTCAAAGAAATTATAGAATGGATTTCTGCCTATGTCTAGATCTGGAATAAATGGAAATTTTATTGATAAGACCTTTTCAATTGTAGCCAATATCTTATTACGAATAATTCCGACAACTTCGGGAGAGAAAGAGGCATTCACCTATTACCGAGATGGTGCGATTTGATTCTTTTTTTTTTTTTTTTATTATTATTCGTTCTTATTATTATTCGTTCTTATTTAGTTATTATAAATTAATAATTAATGTATTATAAAATATTCTAAATTAATAAATTATAGATTTATTATAAATATTGATTATAATTATAAAATTATAAATCCATTTTATATTTTTTATATATTTTATCATTTTTTCTTTTATAGTTATACTTTTTTTATTTTACCGCTCTCAATCTTAGGAGAAAGACACTCAGGATAGAAAGGGATAGAAAGAAAAAAAAAATTATTGAAATAAATCTACGCTTGTTGAAGGTGAAGTTTGTAAGTAAAACAAGCCCTTCTGTCGTGTATCCCCGATTAATGCAGCCTCAGATGCTTCAATTGTCGATTCTAGAGTATTGAGCGAAAGGTTACACCTATGGGTTAGGTCAAACCTACTCCACTAGTACCAATAGGAGGCATAGGGGAAGAGGCACTACTCCTAGGAATCAACAACACGAAAACTTTGTTATAAATTATCCCTTTTCTTTATCAGGATCGGGACTAACAAGAATGGTTGGGACAACAAACATCCATCTCGTTCGTATTTTGGATACCCATATAACCATCGAAGACTGTTGAAGTGACTAATTCCTGGAAATTAAGAGGCGTTGAAGACAAAGAAATTGTTGGAGTCACCCTTTTTTATCTAGTACCAACATGCTTGAGTTAAGGAAAGTTTTTTTACAAGAAGGTTGGCTAGAGATTTCTTGTAAAAACACTAGTCCCACCCAGTTTATAATGAGACTATTTCAATCGTTGTGGATTCCATGTATTATTCTCATTATGCACATAAAGGAGGAGCCGTATGAGATGAAAATCTCATGTACGGTTCTGAAACGGAGATTCTTTGAATCGAACGACGGCCGTAACGGATGTCGGCTCAATCCGAAGGAAATTATGCAGAAGCTTTACAGAATTATTATGAAGCTATGCGATTAGAAATCGATCCCTATGATCGAAGTTATATACTCTATAACATAGGCCTTATCCACACAAGGAACGGAGAACATACGAAAGCTTTGGAATATTATTTTCGGGCACTAGAGCGGAACCCATTCTTACCACAAGCTTTTAATAATATGGCCGTGATCTGTCATTACGTGCGACTATCTCCACTATAGAAAGGGAAAGAAAGAGCAAATCCGTTAATAAATACTAGAAAAAACAGGCTTTCTACATATGTATCGTCCAAAACAACGATTTTTATCAGCTGTAGTAAAGAAATACACTTCATAGAAGTGGAAATATGACGAAATCGGTATGCCTAGATACTTTATTCTATGGATAAAGGATCTAATTGAAAAGGAAGCGCCGTAAAGATCAATTCGCGAGATTTTGGGCCGGTACAATAAGAACTGCTTACTTATGTCATGATATGAGATAAAAGTTAGGAATCCACTTATGTAATAGAGTTGATCCCCTAAGGTATTGAGCAGCGGTGTAGCATCAGATCCCAACGATAGTAAGTCTTTTCCTTCTTATGAAGAAAGTCTTTTTCAAAGATTCTATATAAATTTATATACGAAACCGAGATAGTTACCTTTCATAAAATTCTAATGATAGCGGAAATGCCTATACTTTATGAAGGTGGGAGAAAAGATAAAACTGATTAAATCATTAAGCAAAATTCAAGTTTGAAACTCATAACCTCTTTTGGTTAACTCGAGAGAAAAAAAAAATGGGATACTAAAAGAATTTGACTGCTGAGCCGTATGAGGTCGGAAACTCTCAAGTACGGTTCTAAGGGAAGGAATTTACCCGCCTATTCCGACCGGGGAGAACAGGCCATTCGACAAGGAGATTCTGAAATTGCGGAGGCTTGGTTCGACCAAGCTGCCGAGTATTGGAAACAGGCTATAGCGCTTACTCCTGGTAATTATATTGAAGCGCAGAATTGGTTGAAGATCACAAGGCGTTTCGAATAAGAACACTATTTTATTCTAACTATTTTATTTTTTTATTTGTTATAATGAATTGTTTATGAATTGTTTGTTGTCTCTATCAGTCAAATAAAACAGATCATTTCTCTGGGAAGAACCAATCAAAAAATTTCATTATATCCCTTCTCCTTCTAAGATCGTTCTATTTCGTCTGT